TTCATTGAAAGGGAAAGGACTAAATCCTTTTAAGAAATAAAATTTTTGATCGGAAGATGAATCAAACCGAGAGACCCTTTAACTATTAAAGGGATTAAAGGAACGAATCACACTTTTACCACTAAACTATACCCGCTACAATGCAATTATTGCATATAAATTAACCTTTTGTCGAACAAAGTAATCGGGGGTGTAATAAAAAAATCTGAAAAAAAATTAGAAAATTCTAGCGTTGACTTAATAAAATTAGTAAAAGCGAATTAAATTCCACTTTTTTTATTTCAAATCTTTTTTTGTCTAAAAATCCATCGGATGAGTCTTTTTAATTTTAACAAAAAAAGGCCCGGCTGGGGACTGACCAGGCCAGGCTATTAAAATAAAAAAGATCTTTTACTTGTGTTTTGACGAGACAAAAAAAAAGGATTCTCTATTTCTATGATTGTAGTTTTATTTATTTCTCTTTCGAGTTCGCGCCTAATCTTTAGCTAAATTTTTAATGTAACTAGAATTACTGAGAAAGTTCTATAAAAACAAAAACATTTATTTATATAATAGTAATATATATATTATATATATAAATAGAGGATAAATATATTTATATAATAAAAAAGAAATTTATATATATATATAATAAAATATAGAAAATGAAAAAATATATATAATATAAAGAATAATCTATACAAAAAAAGAAAGCTTTTTAAGAATAAAGTGGAGAAGGTTCTTTTTCAAACCTTTTTTTTGTTTAATGGAACCTAATAAGTATCCCTTTTGATTCGGAGAGATGGCTGAGTGGACTAAAGCGTTGGATTGCTAATCCATTGTACGAGTTAATCGTACCGAGGGTTCGAATCCCTCTCTTTCCCTTTCTCCTTTTGATGATGTGTAATAGATAAAATCCTAATAAAATTAGAGCATTTCCACTAATTAAATAAAGCAATAAAAACCCTTTCTTTTTTATTCTTCACGTCCCGGATTACGTCCTGGATCATTAGATAGGAATCCAAATATGAAGAGAGAAACAAAGAATATAACTACAGTGTATACAAAAAGTTTGAGAGTAAGCATTACACAATCTCCAAGATCTTACTAAAAAAAAAAGAGAATAGATTCTCTATTTTTATATCAAATATCTAATTTTGATACCAAAAAAGAAAAAAAAAAGTTTCAGAAAGTCAGTTGTAATTAAGATAATAGTCGAATCTTTCATATTCAAACAGATTTGCATACCAACATCTAGATATTTTTTTTTTTTTTGTGAACTCGAATCTAATTAGGTTCTTTCATTTAGGGAAAAGAGGATAAAATTTAGGAAATAGAAATGATCCAGATTTAGTATGGCTGCCGTCAATATTTTTTGATCTTTTGAATTGTTGGAAGAACAAAAAACATGAATTTTTTTAAGACAGTATTAAGAATTGCATTTTATCGAAAACTTACAGCGGCTTGCCAAACAAAGGCTAAGAGAAGAAAGAAAAGAGGTATTACGGGCATAACATCTACGATTGGATTCAAAAAGGCGTAGGCCTCTGGCAATTTGGCGACTAAAAAAGTGCTTGAAAAAAGGGCAGAATTAAAACAAATACAGATCAAATTAAATATATTAAGCATAACAAAAATTGGTGTTCTTGTGGATAATTTAATTTTGATTGAGTTATTAATATATTTTTTATATAAGGAAAAAATAAAGAAAGATAGTCTAAAAAGACTTTGTTGAACTTACTCAATCAAAAATCCTTTCATTCTCTTATGAGAATTAAAGAAATAATATTTTCATACAATATCTTAATTGAATTCTATGTAATGATCAATAAAGTAAGTTTTATTTGCTATCTACACGTGTTAAAACTCTAGCACCGATGTAACCTATATTTAATTTTGAATTGACGAACAACCAATAGGAATATTACTCTTTTAGTAGTCTTGAATAAAAAGCGAAATGGGGCGTAGCCAAGCGGTAAGGCAACGGGTTTTGGTCCCGCTATTCGGAGGTTCGAATCCTTCCGTCCCAGAGTATAGTCATTACCGAATCAATCTTCTATTGCCTTTGTACACCATCCTTTCTGTTTAAAAATCCAATCTTTTTTAAGAATAAAATATTGAAATGAAAAGAAGAATAAACTTATTTTTCATTATTTTAACCGAATTCAAAAAAATCTATATTTATAGATATAAATATAGATATAAATATAGATTTCTATTCAAACTAATATGGGATTCATTTGAATTCTGACTGAACCTTTACGCGTAAATTCACTATTACATTCATAGAGAAAGAAAAGGTATAGATTACGATATACTGACTGAACTATGACTATTCATGATTCCATAATTGAATCAATTACACAAACTAGAGGAATGTTATGGTAAAACATCGTTTAAAACGATGTGGTAGAAAGCAACGTGCGACTTGAATTGAAGGACCTGATCTGCTGTGGATTTTTTCATCCGCCACTTTTTATATTTTTATATAGGAATATAGGTGCTCTTGGCTCGATATTTTGTATTCTATTTTACTCGAGTCCTACACCTTTTTGGAATATAAAAAAGAGGATGTGAAAGACTCGTATATAGCTTGATATCAAATTTTATCTACTCTTATCTTTCACTTCCATCATATTTATTTTGATTTAATAGTATTCCTCCTAAGATACGAATACTAAAAAAAACCTGCGAACAACTATTATGTTTTATAATCATAAACAAATTTATGAAAAAAAATTTGGATCTAGATTATATAAATTCGAATTTTTTTATAAATACAAAATTTTACTGTATAGAAAAAAATACTGTATATAAAATAGAAAATAATATATTAATTCTGAATAAAACTAATATATATATTATTATATGAATAATTTATTCATCATAAAAAATGAAAGGCCATAAAAAGTGGGTCTAAAAAAGTATAAAAAGATTTGAGATTATCTTAACTGGCTTAGTTTTCATTCATTGTATGAACTAACAAACCAAGGGGTTAAGCTTTTTTATTGATTTTTTCTATTCGTTTCACTATATGAAAAATTCATAATCATATTGACAACATTGTATGGACCAAATATAATTCTCTCATAGATAAATGGATCTATTTATCCCTGACGCACACACGACTGGATTTTTTTCTTTATTCTGGTTGTATCTACATATTTGCAGTACGTTCTTTTTTTGTTTTTTGGGGTTGCTAACTCAACGGTAGAGTACTCGGCTTTTAAGTGCGACTAGCATCTTTTACACATTTGTATGAAGAAAAGGATTCGTCCAAATCTGCGGTAGAGTTTGTAAGACCACGACTGATCCTGAAAGGAATGAATGGAAAAAATAGCATGTCGTATCAAGGGAGAATTCAGATAACATTTTTTTTGCTTTCCTGATCGGTACAACCCTTTTTTGATGTAAAAAAAAAAAAGAATTCCAATTTGGGTCAAGTGAATAAATATAAATGGATGGATAAAAAACCAGTTTTCCTTATTCCAGGAAAAAAAAAAGAAACGAGCTTCCATTCGTAATTTGAAAAATTACCCGAACTAATTAAATGTTAAAAATAAATTAGTGCCTAATACGGGTATGGGAAGGCATTTTTTTCTTGCGTGTTATTATCAATTTTTTCATAAGTCCTAATTATTTTTTTAACTAGTCCATTTGGATTAGGTTGGAGTGTGTAAAAGAAGCAGTATATTGATAAAAAATATATATATATTTCCAAAATCAAAAGAGCGATTAGGTTAAAAAAATAAAGGATTTCTAATAATCTTGTTTTGTTATTCTATAATATAACGAACAGAAACCTATTAAAGATAGAGAATAGAGAATCCGGTTAGCAGTCTACCTGTTTATGAGGTATCTATTGCTTTCGTAGTCTAATACCTTATTTTGACTGTATCGCACTATGTGTCATTTCAGAACTCAAGAAAATAAAGACTTTACCTTCGGTTCAAATCGAATTTCAATCCAAATGGAGAAATTTCAAGGATATTTAGAGCTCGATGGGGCTCGGCAACAGAGTTTTCTATATCCACTTTTTTTTCGGGAGTATATTTATGTACTTGCTTATGATCATGGTTTAAATAGATTAAATAGAAATCCCTCTATTTTCTTGGAAAATACGGATTATGACAAAAAATATAGTTTACTAATTGTGAAACGCTTAATTTTGCGAATGTATGAACAGAATCGTTTGATTATTCCCACTAAGGATTTGAACCAAAACTCCTTTTTGGGGCATACCAGCCTTTTCTATTATCAAATGATATCCGTTTTATTTGCAGTGATTGTAGAAATTCCATTTTCCCTAAGATTAGGATCCTCTTTTCAAGGAAAACAATTAAAAAAATCTTATAATTTACAATCAATTCATTCAATATTTCCCTTTTTAGAAGACAAATTAACACATTTTAATTATGTGTTAGATGTACTAATACCTTACCCCATCCATCTAGAAATCTTGGTTCAAACCCTACGTTACCGGGTAAAAGATGCCTCTTCTTTGCATTTTTTTCGGTTCTGTTTATACGAGTATTGCAATTGGAAGAATTTTTATATTAAAAAAAAATCAATTTTGAATCCAAGATTTTTCTTGTTCTTATATAATTCTCATGTATGTGAATACGAATCGATCCTTTTCTTTCTACGCAATAGGTCTTCGCATTTACGATCGACATCTTATGAAGTCCTTTTTGAACGAATTTTATTCTATGGAAAAATACAACATTTTTTAAAAGTTTTTGTTAATAATTTTCCGGTGATCCTAGGGTTGCTCAAGGATCCTTTCATACATTATGTTAGATATCACGGAAGATGCATTCTGGCAACAAAGGATACGGCGCTTCTGATGAATAAATGGAAATATTATTTTGTTAATTTCTGGCAATGTTATTTTTCCGTATGGTTTCAATCGCAAAAGGTCAAGATAAATAAATTATCTAAAGAAAATTTAGAGTTTCTGGGTTATCTGTCAAGTTTGCAATTAAACCCTTTAGTGGTACGTAGTCAAATGCTAGAAAACT